GAGATGCTTTTTTTCTGTTTTAAGAAAAGAAAAAATCCTATTTACCTTTACTGGATCGTTGTACAAAATTTAATATATTAATGTTAGAGGAATCTTATGGATTACGTGTATAACTATAAGTGGTCCTTAACTACCGATTTATGTATTACAATAAAAAAGGAGGGTTTTCGATGCGAGATTTAAAAACATACCTCTCTGTGGCACCAGTACTAAGTACGCTATGGTTCGGGGCTTTAGCAGGTCTATTGATAGAGATTAATCGTTTTTTTCCGGATGCGTTAACATTTCCCTTTTTTTCATTTTAGTTATTGAGATGGGAAGGAATGAAGAAGGTTAAAGATAGAATCAAATATCTGTGACTAACCCCCTCTCCTCTTTTCTCTTTTTTCCCTTTTTTCTATTTTTAATATAATGGAGGAAAGGGAAAAAAGAAGAGTGGATTCAACATAGGCGAGGTTCGGGTTCAATAAAAAAAAAGAATGTTAATAAAAAATAATAGAGGAATGGGGGAGTAGAATAGAAAACATGGGTCTAAGAAAAGAGTATTCTACAAGATATTTAAATGAGAAATGAAATACTGTACTTCGATTTGAAATAGAGTTTCGAAATCTTTGTATTACTTATTATTTTTTTTTTCATTTTTTTTACTTTATTTACTATGACTTTTATTTACTATGTATTTTGATCTTTCTTTTAGAATTCGATTTCAAGTTAGGAATTTCTGTTTGTTTTCCTTCCTTTCTTCTTCTTCGTTTTGTAGACGAGCTGAATAAATCAAAAATACAAAGGAGGTTCATGGCCAAGGGTAAAGATGTCCGAGTAACGGTGATTTTGGAATGTACCAGTTGTGTCCGAAACGAGGTTAATGGGGTATCAAGAGGCATTTCCAGATACATTACTCAAAAGAACCGTCACAATACACCTAATCGATTAGAATTGAGAAAATTCTGTCCGCATTGTTACAAATATACACTTCATGGGGAGATAAAGAAATAGGGCGCACTGAATATTACCCTTTACAGGGGAGGGTAAAAAATAACATTATATATAACATATATAAATACAAAATAAACAAATCCTATACCCGTGACTTTCAAAATTAGAATTAAGAAATAGGATTTTCGAGATAAGGAATAAACTAAAACAAACTATGGATAAATCCAAACGACCTTTTCTTAAATCCAAGCGATCTTTTCGTAGACGTTTGCCCCCGATTCAATCAGGGGAGCGGATTGATTATAGAAATATGAGTTTAATTAGTCGATTTATTAGTGAACAAGGCAAAATATTATCTAGACGAGTGAATAGATTGACCTTGAAGCAACAACGATTAATTACTATTGCTATAAAACAAGCTCGTATTTTATCTTTGTTACCTTTTCTCAATAATGAGAAACAATTTGAAAGAAAGGAGTCGATCGCTAGAACTACTGGTCTTAGAACCAGAACCAGAAATAACTAGGCTTATTTTGGAATCATAATTTTATAATTTTAATGATTTTAATGGAATCAAAATTAGAATCCGAACTCAAAGACAGATTGGTATTTTTCCGAGAATCCAGATTAGATTATCGGGTCGTAAGAAAAAAAAATGGAGCAAGCTTTTTCTACTGAGCGTGTTCATTCGTTTTGACTATTTTAGCATATTTTTTTTATCCCAGTAATTTCTACTCTACCTTCCCGGAGTTCATTCTCCGGGAAACTTCGTTTAAATAATTCCGACGGACTTTTTATAACCCACTTCTTTTATTATCTCATTGGAAATCATAGAAAGGCAATCCCTATTTAATATAGCTATTTGTGCAAGTATTTTACGATTAAGAAGCAACTGTCCTTTGTACAGATCGTGTATTAATCTACTATAACTATAGGATACCCCCTTTTCGCGAATTACTGCGTTTATACGAGTGATCCACAAACGACGAAAATTTATCTTTTGACTGCCCCGATCCCGATGAGCCGAAAACAAAGCTCTTATTTTCTGTTGAGTAATGGTTCGAGTAAGTTTTGAATGGGCCCCTCGAAAGCTTGATGCAAATAAACGAATTTTTGTTCTACGTCTACGAGCTACATATCCCCGGCTAATTCTAGTCATTGAATAGATGAAACTTCCATCGAATAACTAATTTATTTCTTTTCTTTCAGTTATTCTTTTCCCCTTTCCTAATCTATTAAGAACAAAACGTATTTTTCCAATGTATAAAATAAAAATTCCAAGGGCTTTGGCTACTATAACCTTCCTGACCGCGATTTTTTCTTTTTTTTAGGCATTTCAATGTGGGATAAAGAAATTATATATTATATATATTATATTGTGTTATAGGTGCCAAAAATAGAAAAAAATGGATAAAGAAATAGCGGGTTCCTTCGTTTCTATGGTGACTTCCTAAACGGTGAGGTCTTCTCTATACACCGGAGCCTTTACTTCATTTAATCAACGTTATTGGTAACTTGTATAGTTCACCCTTTTTGGCTCTACCCATGAATTATCCAGCAATAGGCCTTTCACAATGAGATCTACCTATACAGTAACGGTATTTAATTATGAAACTTAGCTGGGTAGCTGACCCTCTTAGTCCGTTCTTGGCAGAGTAGGAGCTTAATCTTGATGCTTTTTTTTATTTATATTTATTTATATTTATTTATTATTTATTATTTAAAAATTTAAAAGTGAATTTAATAAATAAAAAAAAAAAAAGAATTCAAATTAAATAATAAATAAGAAAGTAAATAAAAAAAAAGATTTCCTCCGCTTAATGACTAACCATTTGCTACCAATGGAGAATTGCTTCTCTTGAGATTTGCACCAACGGAACCCATAAAATTTATCCACAATGAGGAATGTGAGAGCTTTGATTATTAGTTTTTTTATATAGTGAATGGAGTCCCTTCTTACATTCGGTACTGATCATTGATACTGGAAAGTTTTTTTGTTGCTTTTGTACCAGCTCATGGTATGATCTAAACGAGTCGCACATACACCCGAGTACATGTTCCTCGACGTTGAGGGCATCCCCGAAGAGCAGGGGATTTCGTGACATTTCTGATTGGCTGTCTTGTATTTCTAATAAGTTGTTTAATAGTTGGCATGCTGAATTTATACAAAATGGGCTGGTTTAGATTGATCCTAACCGGAGAATTTTGAATTACTTCCAGTTATTAGAATAGTAAAATCATAGATAAAAGCTCAAATTCCGTATTTGTGCGAAATCCGTCTTATTTTCATTCAACTGCTACAAGATCAACAATTCCATAAGCTTGTGCTTCTGTTGCTGACATAAAAACATCTCTTTCCATGTCTTCGGATACAACCCATAAGGGTTTGCCCGTTCTTTGTGCATAAACCCTTGTGAGGGTTTCACGCAGTTGCAGCAATTCTTCCGCTTCCAGGATAGCTTCTCCTGCTTGGGCATCATAAAACAAACTAGCAGGTTGATGCATCATTACCCTGATGATATAACATAAAAAAAAGTTCTTCTATCTCCATGATGAAGGGAAGAGAAAAGAAAGATAAAGACTAATAACTAATAACTAATATAATAGGACAAAGGATAGAATTGAACAACCGTACGGGCATCTTTGATGCATTGCATATGCATACGGCTTTACAATAAAATTAACCCTTACCCTCCAAGAAAGAGAAAGAAAGATAAAAGTAAAATATACCAGACCCCGGTGGGTTAAATGATCAAAAGGCCATCCTTCCCTTTTCTCTTTTTCTTTTGGAATAGTTAAAAACTACTATGATGGCTCCGTTGCCTTATATTATTTATTATTATTTATTATTTATTATATTCTAATTTATTATTATTATAATTTAATATTATTTATAATATTATTTATTATATTTAATATTTATTATTATTTAAATTTAATATATTATTTATTCTTATTTAATATTATTATTTTAATATTATTATATTATTTTATATTATTATATTATTATTATTTATTTTATATTTTTTTTATATTTTATTTATATTTTATATTTTATTAATTTTTTTTTATTATATATTTCTATTTATTTTATATTATATTCATTATATTCATTATTCATTTTTTTTGTGATTCAGCAATCCCAAAGTTTCTTTTTGAGCCAATCAAAGAAAAAATCTTGTTTTTTTTTCGCACTCCTTGCATAACATAATAGAAATATTTTTAAGAGCCTTCCGGTGTGAACAAAAAAGGTTTGTGACGCTGAGCTGAGCTCCCGATAAATCAGAGAAAATCGGAAATACCCTTTTTCCCATACTACTCTCTCGATACATAATCTAATGTTTTTTCAAAACAATGCAAAATTTTATCATATCGAATTCAAAGTGCCATGCTATTTTTACTTAATATATATTCCTATTTCATAGGGCGAAGGCATAGTTTTTTTCTCTTAAATCATTGGCGCCAAGCGTGAGGGAATGCTAGACGTTTGGTAATTGCTCCTCCGGCCAATAGAAAAGATCCCATTGAAGCGGCTAACCCCATGCCTACTGTATGGACATCTGGTTGTACCAATTGCATAGTATCATAAATCCCCATTCCAGGTATTACCCAACCGCCGGGAGAGTTTATAAACAAATAGAGATCCCTGGTCTCATCTTCAATACTGAGATATACCATAAGACCAATAAGTTGATTTGAGATTTCGCTATCAACTACTTGTCCTAAAAAAAGGAATCTTTCTCGATAAAGTCGGTTGATTAGGGTACAATTGTAGCCCGTAGAAACCGTACACGCGTCTTTTGATGCATACGGTTCAAAAAAATGTGTGAAAACAAAAAAAATCAATGTATGGATTCCAGTCCTCTTTCTTTTAGGGTCTTTCTGACTTCTAACGAAAGGGTTTGGCTTCTTCAATAAAGACGGGTTTTTACTTTCTTTTTACTATAAATTTTACATAAATAAAAAAAAAAATAAAATCAAAAAACTTATTGAATTAACTTCTCATTGATGTATTGTTTCATCGAGATTCAATCCTAATCGCGACGGTATTCTCTTGTTCCTGAGTGGGTCTCTTTCATCTTTTTAGGTTTATGCTCTACTCCGGGGAAAGATTCGCCCAATTTGGATTTGCACATATAGGACAAGCACTCCCGCATTACCATTTCTTTTTGTTATGACTTTCTACTTTTTTACTTCACTTCTATCGAGTTTGGTGATTAACAGTTTAAGATCAACTCGGTTGAATCATTTCTAATAGAACTCATAATCTTGGGTTTTTCTAAACAGAGCCTGGATACTTCATTTTTTTGTAGTCCGACAAGACAACCATAAATTTTTCTAATTGATAATAGTAATATGAATCCTGCAAAAACGGATCTAATTGTACTTCACGCTCCAAACTTTTGATGATTCAATGAATCTTTATTGGGCGAAACAGAGGATATCTCGATTGTGGGAGAGAACGGGGAAATCCCATATGACCCAATATATCTGACAAGTCGCACTATACGTCAACCCAAGATGCATCTGCCTCTCCAGGATTTCGGAAAGGTACTTTTGGAACACCAATAGGCATTAATTGAAAAAAAAAAAAGAACTAAGTACTATATTTTACTTTGATGTGGAAACGTAACAATATTATTTTTTTGTCTTTATAATATATAATATTGGCTTTTATCTTTAGATTCGAAAAGGTCATAAAGAAAAACAGAACGAATAAAGTAAAATTATTACGAAAAATTATTACGAACAGGGCAATGAATAAATATGTACGCATTCTCTCATACAAAATGGTATTAGTCCCCGTTGCGTATTGATACTTATCGAGTATAGAATAAATCTGCTTCTCTTTGGTGCTACGAATAGAATTGTTCCATTATTTTATTACCAACAGAATAGAACAAATATTAACCCCGGCTCTGAAATAATTCACCGAACGGGGGAGGTCCATAGGATAGTCATAGTAGAGTCTTTTCCAATGCAATAAAGTTACGTAGTGTTTATTTATCTTTGATAAAGGGGTATTTCCATGGGTTTGCCTTGGTATCGTGTTCATACCGTTGTATTGAATGATCCCGGCCGGTTACTTTCTGTTCATATAATGCATACAGCTCTGGTTGCTGGTTGGGCTGGTTCGATGGCTCTGTATGAATTAGCAGTTTTTGATCCTTCTGACCCTGTTCTTGATCCAATGTGGAGGCAGGGTATGTTCGTTATACCCTTCATGACTCGTTTAGGAATAACGAATTCGTGGAGCGGTTGGAGTATCACAGGAGGGGCTGTAACGAATCCGGGTATTTGGAGTTACGAAGGTGTAGCTGGGGCACATATTGTATTTTCTGGGTTATGCTTTTTGGCAGCTATCTGGCATTGGGTATATTGGGATCTAGAAATTTTTTCTGATGAACGTACAGGGAAACCTTCTTTGGATTTGCCTAAGATCTTTGGAATTCATTTATTTCTTTCAGGGGTGGCTTGCTTTGGTTTTGGTGCATTTCATGTAACCGGCTTGTATGGTCCTGGAATATGGGTGTCCGATCCGTATGGACTAACAGGAAAAGTACAACCCGTAGATCCAGCATGGGGCGTCGAAGGTTTTGATCCTTTTGTTCCGGGAGGCATAGCCTCTCATCATATTGCAGCAGGGACGTTGGGCATATTAGCGGGGCTATTCCATCTTAGTGTCCGCCCCCCACAACGTCTATACAAGGGATTGCGTATGGGAAATATTGAAACCGTCCTTTCTAGTAGTATCGCTGCTGTCTTTTTTGCAGCTTTTGTTGTTGCCGGAACTATGTGGTATGGTTCAGCAACTACTCCGATCGAATTATTTGGGCCCACTCGTTATCAATGGGATCAGGGCTACTTTCAGCAAGAGATATATCGAAGAGTTAGCGCTGGGCTAGCAGAAAATCAAAGTTTATCAGAAGCCTGGTCTAAAATTCCTGAAAAATTAGCTTTTTATGATTACATCGGAAATAATCCGGCGAAAGGGGGATTATTCAGGGCGGGCTCGATGGATAGCGGGGATGGAATAGCAGTTGGATGGTTAGGACACCCCGTCTTTAGAGATAAGGAAGGACGTGAACTTTTTGTACGTCGTATGCCTACCTTTTTTGAAACATTTCCAGTCGTTTTGGTAGATGGCGACGGAATTGTTAGAGCGGATGTTCCTTTTCGAAGGGCAGAATCGAAGTATAGTGTTGAACAAGTAGGTGTAACTGTTGAGTTCTACGGCGGCGAACTCAACGGAGTGAGTTATAGTGATCCCGCTACTGTGAAAAAATATGCTAGACGCGCTCAATTGGGTGAAATTTTTGAATTAGATCGTGCTACTTTGAAATCCGATGGTGTTTTTCGTAGCAGTCCAAGGGGTTGGTTTACTTTTGGACATGCTTCATTTGCTTTGCTCTTCTTCTTCGGACACATTTGGCATGGTGCTAGAACCTTGTTCAGAGATGTTTTTGCCGGGATTGACCCGGATTTGGATTCTCAAATAGAATTTGGAACATTCCAAAAAGTTGGGGATCCGACTACAAGAAGACAGCCAGTCTGACAGTCTGATACAACACTGGTTTGTTATCTTTTGTCTCTATTCTCTTTTTATAATTTGTGATTTGTCATAGGGGACCAGCTCGCACATAAAGAAAAAACAAAAGTGATGATTCAGACCAAGATTTCTCTGGTCCCCCCAAAAAAACCCTAAAAAGAAAATCAAAATAAGCAAACAGGTATGGAAGCTATAATTGTAAACCGCGATCGAATCTATGGAAGCACTGGTTTATACATTCCTCTTAGTCTCGACTCTAGGAATAATTTTTTTCGCTATCTTTTTTCGAGAACCACCTAGAATTTCAACTAAAAGGTTGAAATGATTTTTCATTATCTCAATTGAAGTAATGAGCCTCGCAATATTAATATTGCGAGGCTCATTACTTCAACTAGTCCCCATGTTCCTCAAAAGGATCTCTTAGTTGTTGAGAAGGTTGCCCAAAAGCGGTATATAAGGCGTACCCAGTAAAACTTACAAGTAAACCAGATAGAAAGATGGCTACAAGGGTTGCTGTTTCCATTCTTATATAATTTCAAGACCCAAATGGATCTATGATAAGATCGTTTATTTACGATGGAATGGTATACAAAGTCAACAGATCGCAATGAATCCAATATTATATTATGGCTACACAAACTGTTGAGAACAGTTCTAAATCTGCTCCAAGACGAACTAATGCAGGGAGTTTATTAAAACCATTGAATTCGGAATATGGTAAAGTAGCCCCTGGGTGGGGAACAACTCCTTTGATGGGTGTCGCAATGGCTCTATTTACAGTATTTCTATCTATTATTTTGGAGATTTATAATTCTTCCGTTTTATTGGATGGAATTTCAATGAATTAGATCTATAAGAATCGAAAAGTTTTACAAAAAAAATCATTTATAGCCCGGGTTTCAAGCCCATTCTATTTATTTTGGGAGTTCGATCGCGGAATTTCTTTGTTTTTTTATTTCCGGAATATGAGTGTGTGACTTGTTATAATCGATCCCATTGATAGTACAGAAAATGGTTCTGTCATCTTGATAGAGATGGTTCTAGTTCGTCGGATATTTATTCTAGTATCTGGAACACGAAATAGATTAATAAATTTTTGAACTATGATTCATACTTAATCTTCAGACCTCGTATCCGGACTCCAAAAAATTTTCAAAGAATTCGAATTTAAAAACCAAAAGAAAAATCTTTTGGTCAAAGTCGAAATAGAAGAAAAATCTTTCTTTGAATTTTTAGTCAGTCTACTTATTCATGGAATAAGTGATGGTCAAAAGGTTCTTACTCGGGGAATCCTTGACTTAACTTAGTATTTTTTTATTAAATCATCGTGGTTCTAGTATGAATCTGAGGTTTTAATCAATTCATATTTATAGGGTTCTTAACAAGAGAATTCCTATCAATATAAATAATAAGAACTAAAAAAAGCCATATTATTTTATTATACATATACATAAAAACAAATAAATAGGAAAAAAGAAGAATCAAGAGGCCTGTACGGATCAACATAAAGACCGCTGAACCGACTTGAGATTTTGGTATTATCGCCACAAACAAAAAAGAGTTTTCTTCTTTGGTACCTTCAAAGAAGATTGAATCTTTGATTCAAAATAAAAAAGTTTCAAGCTTTCCATTACATATTCAATTAGTATTTGGGTGTTTTTGCTTGAGCTGTACGAGATGAAAGTCTCATATACGGTTCTCAGAGGGGGAGTTCCACCTATCTCAATAAAGTTTATGATTGGTTCGAAGAACGTCTCGAGATTCAGGCGATTGCGGATGATATAACTAGTAAATACGTCCCCCCCCACGTCAATATATTTTATTGTTTAGGTGGAATTACGCTTACTTGTTTTTTAGTACAAGTAGCTACGGGATTTGCGATGACTTTTTACTATCGTCCGACTGTTACTGAAGCTTTTGCTTCCGTTCAATACATAATGACTGAAGCTAATTTTGGTTGGTTAATCCGATCAGTTCATAGATGGTCGGCAAGTATGATGGTCCTAATGATGATTCTGCATGTATTTCGTGTGTATCTTACCGGTGGATTTAAAAAACCTCGCGAATTGACTTGGGTTACAGGTGTGGTTCTCGCTGTCTTGACTGCGTCTTTTGGCGTAACTGGTTATTCCTTACCCTGGGACCAAATTGGTTATTGGGCAGTGAAAATTGTAACAGGTGTACCTGAAGCTATTCCTGTAATAGGATCCCCTTTGGTAGAATTATTGCGCGGAAGTGCTAGTGTGGGACAATCCACCTTGACTCGTTTTTATAGTTTACACACTTTTGTATTGCCCCTTCTTACTGCCGTATTTATGTTAATGCACTTTCCAATGATACGTAAACAGGGCATCTCTGGTCCTTTATAGAGAAGATATTTCAGCGATATTTGGAATCAATCATTTATCAGTTGGGGAAGGAATAATAGTATTTCATTGCTATAAATATGGATTATTAAAAAAAAATAAGACATGTATTTGGATATTTCCTCTCAACAATTCCTGTCAAATAATG